GTTAATGTAGCTTATAATAAAGCAAAGCACTGAAAATGCTTAGATGGATTCAAAAATCCCATAAACACAAAGGTTTGGTCCTGGCCTTATAATTAATTGGAGGTAAGATTACACATGCAAACATCCATAAACCGGTGTAAAATCCCTTAAACATTTGCCTAAAACTTAAGGAGAGGGCATCAAGCACATAATATAGCTCAAGACGCCTTGCCTAGCCACACCCCCACGGGACTCAGCAGTGATAAATATTAAGCAATGAACGAAAGTTTGACTAAGCTATACCTCTCAGGGTTGGTAAATTTCGTGCCAGCCACCGCGGTCATACGATTAACCCAAACTAATTATTTTCGGCGTAAAACGTGCCAACTATAAATCTCATAATAGAATTAAAATCCAACTTATATGTGAAAATTCATTGTTAGGACCTAAGCCCAATAACGAAAGTAATTCTAATCATTTATATAATGCACGATAGCTAAGACCCAAACTGGGATTAGATACCCCACTATGCTTAGCCCTAAACCTTAATAATTAAACCTACAAAATTATTTGCCAGAGAACTACTAGCTACAGCTTAAAACTCAAAGGACTTGGCGGTACTTTATATCCATCTAGAGGAGCCTGTTCTATAATCGATAAACCCCGTTATACCTTACCCCTTCTCGCTAATTCAGCCTATATACCGCCATCTTCAGCAAACCCTAAAAAGGCACTAAAGTAAGCACAAGAACAAACATAAAAACGTTAGGTCAAGGTGTAGCCAATGAAGCGGAAAGAAATGGGCTACATTTTCTTTTCCCAGAGAACATTACGAAACCCTTTATGAAACTAAAGGACAAAGGAGGATTTAGTAGTAAATTAAGAATAGAGAGCTTAATTGAATAGAGCAATGAAGTACGCACACACCGCCCGTCACCCTCCTCAAATTAGATTGGCATTCATATATACATAATTTCACTAACAAATTTATGAGAGGAGATAAGTCGTAACAAGGTAAGCATACTGGAAAGTGTGCTTGGAATAATCACAGTGTAGCTTAATCACAAAGCATCTGGCCTACACCCAGAAGAATTCATAAAAATGAACACTTTGAACTAATCCTAGCCCTACAACCAACCAACATAACTAAACCCCCCACATAAACTAAAACATTTAACTCAAAAAGTATTGGAGAAAGAAATTTACTTACCAGGAGCTATAGAGAAAGTACCGCAAGGGAATGGTGAAAGACTAATTTAAAGTAAAAATAAGCAAAGATTAAACCTTGTACCTTTTGCATAATGAATTAACTAGAAAATCCTTAACAAAAAGAATTTAAGCTAAGAACCCCGAAACCAAACGAGCTACCTAAAAACAATTTCATGAATCAACCCGTCTATGTAGCAAAATAGTGGGAAGATTTTTAGGTAGAGGTGAAAAGCCTATCGAGCTTGGTGATAGCTGGTTGCCCAAAAAAGAATTTCAGTTCAACTTTAAGCTTACCATCAGAACAACAAATCAAAATGTAAACTTAAAATATAGCCAAAAGAGGGACAGCTCTTTAGGAAAAGGAAAAAACCTTAAATAGTGAATAAACAACTACAATCACTTAACCATTGTAGGCTTAAAAGCAGCCATCAATAAAGAAAGCGTTCAAGCTCAACATACATACTTACACACACTAATTCCACAAACCTCAATAAATTCCTATATCACAAATTGGGCTAATCTATAGATCCATAGATGAAATACTGTTAATATGAGTAACAAGAACCAATTCTCCTAGCACAAGTGTATGACAACCCGGATAACCATTGTCAATTATCGAATCATAGGTACTAACCCAACAATAAAATTACCTATCCCTAACTCGTTAGCCCAACACAGGCGTGCTTTAAGGAAAGATTAAAAAAAGTAAAAGGAACTCGGCAAACACGAGCCCCGCCTGTTTACCAAAAACATCACCTCTAGCATAACAAGTATTAGAGGCATTGCCTGCCCAGTGACTAAAGTTAAACGGCCGCGGTATCCTGACCGTGCAAAGGTAGCATAATCACTTGTTCCTTAATTAGGGACTAGAATGAATGGCTAAACGAGGGTTCAACTGTCTCTTACTTTCAATCAGTGAAATTGACCTTCCAGTGAAGAGGCTGGAATCTCCCAATAAGACGAGAAGACCCTATGGAGCTTCAATTTACTAGTTCAACTTATATAAAAACAACCTAATGGGCTAAAACAAAATAAATATGAACTAAAAAATTTCGGTTGGGGTGACCTCGGAGAATAAAAAATCCTCCGAATGATTTTAACCTAGACTCACAAGTCAAAGTAATACTAATATCTTATTGACCCAATTATTGATCAACGGACCAAGTTACCCTAGGGATAACAGCGCAATCCTATTTAAGAGTTCATATCGACAATTAGGGTTTACGACCTCGATGTTGGATCAGGACATCCCAATGGTGCAGAAGCTATTAATGGTTCGTTTGTTCAACGATTAAAGTCCTACGTGATCTGAGTTCAGACCGGAGCAATCCAGGTCGGTTTCTATCTATTTACAATTTCTCCCAGTACGAAAGGACAAGAGAAATGGAGCCTCCTTACCATAAGTGCTCCCAACCAATTTATGAAAAAAATCTCAATAAAGTATATATGTACAATAAATTAAACCTAGCCCAGGTTATTAGGGTGGCAGAGCCAGGTAATTGCGTAAGACTTAAAACCTTGTTCCCAGAGGTTCAAATCCTCTCCCTAATAGTGTACTTTATTAATATCCTAACACTCCTAATCCCAATCTTAATTGCCATGGCCTTCCTCACCCTAGTAGAACGGAAAATCCTAGGCTACATACAACTACGCAAAGGCCCCAACATCGTAGGCCCATATGGTATTCTACAACCATTTGCAGATGCCATAAAACTATTCATAAAAGAACCCATACGCCCCCTAACCACCTCAATATCACTATTTATTATCGCCCCAACCCTCTCCCTTACACTAGCTCTAAGCCTATGAATCCCCTTACCAATACCTCACCCCCTTATCAACCTCAACCTAGGCATACTATTTATTCTAGCCACATCAAGTCTTTCAGTCTACTCCATTCTATGATCAGGATGAGCATCAAATTCAAAATACTCCCTATTCGGAGCCCTACGAGCCGTTGCCCAAACCATCTCTTACGAAGTCACAATAGCCATTATCCTCTTATCCGTCCTCCTAATAAGCGGCTCCTTCTCCCTACAAATACTTATCACTACACAAGAACATATCTGACTATTAATCCCCGCCTGACCAATAGCCATAATATGATACATTTCAACCCTAGCAGAAACAAATCGAGCTCCCTTCGACTTAACAGAAGGAGAATCAGAATTAGTCTCAGGCTTTAACGTCGAATACGCCGCAGGACCATTCGCCCTATTCTTCATAGCCGAGTACACCAATATTATCCTAATAAACGCCCTAACATCAATTGTATTCCTAGGCCCCTTATATCACATCAATTACCCTGAATTATACTCAACCAGCTTCATAACAGAAACACTACTTCTATCCACAACTTTCCTATGAATCCGAGCATCCTACCCCCGTTTTCGATATGACCAACTAATGCACCTCCTATGAAAAAATTTCCTCCCACTAACACTAGCATTCTGCATATGATACATTTCCCTGCCAATTTTCCTAGCAGGAATTCCACCCTACACATAGAAATATGTCTGACAAAAGAGTTACTTTGATAGAGTAAATAATAGAGGTTTAAATCCTCTTATTTCTAGGACAATAGGAATTGAACCTACACCTAAGAATTCAAAATTCTCCGTGCTACCAATACACCCTATCCTACATAGTAAGGTCAGCTAACTAAGCTATCGGGCCCATACCCCGAAAATGTTGGTCTAAACCCTTCCCGTACTAATAAACCCAATCACCCTAATCATTATTTACTTTACTATCCTCATAGGGCCTGTAATCACTATATCTAGCTCCAACTTACTCCTAATATGAGTAGGATTGGAAATAAGCCTTTTAGCTATCATCCCACTTCTAGCCAACAAAAAAAGCCCACGATCAACTGAAGCAGCAACAAAATATTTTCTAACCCAAGCTACAGCCTCAATAATTATCCTACTAGTCATCATCCTCAACTACAAACAATCAGGAATATGAACCCTCCAACAACAAACCAATAACATACTACTCAACATAATACTCATTTCACTAGCCATAAAACTTGGACTAGCCCCCTTCCACTACTGACTACCCGAAGTCACCCAAGGAATTCCCCTACACATTGGATTAATCTTACTAACATGACAAAAAATTGCTCCACTATCAATTCTATACCAATTTTATCAACTCCTAAACCCAACTATCACCACCATTCTCGCAATTTCATCAGTCTTTGTTGGCGCCTGAGGAGGACTTAACCAGACCCAAACACGAAAAATCATAGCATATTCATCAATTGCCCACATAGGATGAATAACAGCAATCCTTCCATACAACCCTAACTTAACCCTCCTAAACTTAACAATTTACATCCTACTTACTGTTCCAATATTCATCACACTCATAACAAACTCAGCAACAACAATCAACACACTCTCACTCGCATGAAATAAAACTCCCATAATCCTAACCATAACATCCATCATCCTCCTATCACTAGGAGGACTCCCCCCTCTCACAGGATTTTTACCAAAATGAGCAATTATCTCCGAGCTTCTAAAAAACAACTGCTCAACCCTATCAACACTAATAGCTATCATAGCCCTATTAAGCCTATTCTTCTATACACGACTAATTTACTCTATATCCCTCACCATATTCCCAACCAACAACAACTCCAAAATAATCTCCCACCACCACCAAAACCCAAAACATAATTTTATCCTCCCAACCCTCACAGTATTAAGTACCCTTACCCTACCGCTTTCCTCCCAACTAATCACATAGAAGTTTAGGATATACAGTCCAAGAGCCTTCAAAGCCCTTAGAAAACAAACAAGTTTAACTTCTGATAAGGACTGTAAGACTATATCTTACATCTGTTAAATGCAAATCAACTGCTTTAATTAAGCTAAATCCTCAACTAGATTGGAAGGATTCAAACCTACGAAAATTTAGTTAACAGCTAAATACCCTACTTACTGGCTTCAATCTACTTCTCCCGCCTATCAGAAAAAGAGGCGGGAGAAGCCTTAGTAGAGGAGATTCTCTACACCTTCGAATTTGCAATTCGACATGATAATCACCTTAAGGCTTTTTGGTAAAAAGGGGGCTCAACCCCTGTCTTTAGATTTACAGTCTAATGCTTACTCAGCCATTTTACCTATGCTCGTAAACCGTTGACTCTTTTCAACTAACCACAAAGATATCGGAACCCTCTACCTATTATTTGGAGCCTGAGCAGGAATAGTAGGGACAGCTTTAAGTATTCTAATTCGAGCTGAACTAGGACAGCCAGGCGCACTCCTAGGAGATGACCAAATCTATAATGTCATCGTCACAGCCCATGCATTCGTAATAATTTTCTTTATAGTAATACCTATAATAATTGGAGGCTTCGGGAACTGACTTGTACCACTAATAATTGGAGCCCCTGATATAGCATTCCCACGAATAAATAACATAAGCTTTTGACTGCTTCCTCCATCATTTCTACTCCTTTTAGCATCCTCCATAGTAGAAGCTGGAGCTGGAACAGGATGAACAGTATATCCCCCCTTAGCCGGAAACCTAGCCCATGCTGGAGCATCCGTAGATTTAACTATTTTTTCCCTCCACCTAGCCGGGGTGTCTTCTATCTTAGGAGCTATCAACTTTATCACCACTATCATTAATATAAAACCCCCTGCTATAACCCAATATCAGACACCTCTCTTTGTATGATCCGTACTAATTACAGCCGTCCTACTACTTCTCTCACTGCCAGTATTAGCAGCAGGTATCACTATACTCCTTACAGACCGAAATCTAAATACTACTTTCTTCGACCCCGCTGGAGGTGGAGACCCAATCCTTTATCAACACCTATTCTGATTCTTCGGCCACCCAGAAGTGTACATCTTAATTCTTCCAGGGTTTGGAATTATTTCACATGTAGTTACCTATTACTCTGGAAAAAAAGAACCCTTCGGATATATAGGTATGGTATGAGCCATAATATCTATTGGCTTCCTAGGATTTATTGTATGAGCACATCACATATTCACAGTAGGCCTAGATGTAGACACCCGAGCCTACTTTACATCTGCCACTATAATTATCGCAATTCCTACAGGCGTAAAAGTATTCAGCTGACTCGCTACACTACATGGAGGAAATATCAAATGATCCCCCGCCATATTATGAGCCTTAGGGTTTATCTTCTTATTCACAGTAGGGGGCCTAACAGGGATCGTACTATCTAACTCATCCCTTGACATTGTACTTCATGATACATACTATGTAGTAGCTCACTTCCACTATGTCTTATCTATAGGAGCAGTATTCGCCATCATAGCTGGCTTCGTCCACTGATTCCCACTATTCTCAGGCTATACCCTAAATGACACATGAGCAAAAGCCCACTTTGCCATTATATTTGTAGGTGTAAACATAACATTCTTTCCTCAACACTTCCTAGGATTAGCAGGGATACCTCGTCGTTACTCTGATTATCCAGATGCTTACACCACATGAAATACAGTCTCCTCTATAGGCTCATTCATCTCACTTACGGCCGTCCTTGTAATGATCTTCATGATTTGAGAAGCCTTCGCATCAAAACGAGAAGTACTCTCAATTTCCTACTCCTCAACTAACCTAGAATGACTGCATGGATGCCCCCCACCCTACCACACATTCGAAGAACCTTCCTATGTAAAAGTTAAATAAGAAAGGAAGGATTCGAACCCCCTACAACTGGTTTCAAGCCAATTTCATAACCATTATGTCTTTCTCAATGAGATATTAGTAAAATAATTACATAACCTTGTCAAGGTTAAGTTATAGACTTAAATCTATATATCTTACATGGCTTACCCATTTCAACTTGGCTTACAAGACGCCACATCACCTATCATAGAAGAACTTACAAACTTTCATGACCACACCCTAATAATTGTATTCCTCATCAGCTCCCTAGTACTTTATATTATTTCACTAATACTAACAACAAAACTAACACACACAAGCACAATAGACGCCCAAGAAGTAGAAACAATTTGAACAATTCTCCCAGCTGTCATTCTTATTCTAATTGCCCTTCCCTCCCTACGAATTCTATACATAATAGACGAGATTAATAACCCAGTTCTAACAGTAAAGACTATAGGACACCAATGATACTGAAGCTATGAATATACTGACTATGAAGACCTATGCTTTGACTCCTACATAATCCCAACCAATGACCTAAAACCAGGTGAACTTCGTCTATTAGAAGTTGATAATCGGGTAGTCTTACCAATAGAACTTCCAATCCGTATACTAATCTCATCCGAAGACGTCCTGCACTCATGAGCCGTCCCTTCACTAGGGTTAAAAACCGACGCAATCCCCGGCCGCCTAAACCAAGCTACAGTGACATCAAACCGACCAGGTCTATTCTATGGCCAATGCTCTGAAATTTGCGGCTCAAATCACAGCTTCATACCCATTGTACTAGAAATAGTCCCTCTAAAATATTTCGAAAACTGATCAGCTTCTATAATTTAAACTCATTGCGAAGCTTAGAGCGTTAACCTTTTAAGTTAAAGTTAGAGACAACAAATCTCCACAATGACATGCCACAACTAGACACATCCACATGATTTATTACAATCATCTCCTCAATAGCCACACTATTTATTTTATTTCAATTAAAAATTTCTTCCCAAACCTTTCCTGCACCTCCCTCCCCCAAAACTATAGCCACAGAAAAAACGAATAACCCTTGAGAATCAAAATGAACGAAAACCTATTTGCCTCTTTCATTACCCCCACAATAATAGGTCTACCAATTGTTGTAACCATTATTATGTTCCCATCAATTCTATTCCCATCATCAGAACGCCTAATCAGCAACCGACTACACTCATTTCAACACTGACTAATCAAACTTATCATCAAACAAATAATGTTAATCCACACACCAAAAGGACGAACCTGAGCCCTAATAATTGTATCCCTAATTATATTTATTGGCTCAACCAACCTTCTAGGGCTTCTTCCCCATACATTTACCCCTACCACTCAGCTATCTATAAACCTAAGCATAGCCATCCCCCTATGAGCAGGAGCCGTAATTCTAGGCTTCCGACACAAACTAAAAAATTCTTTAGCCCACTTCTTACCGCAAGGAACCCCCATCTCCCTAATTCCCATACTAATTATCATCGAAACTATCAGCCTATTTATTCAACCGATAGCACTAGCAGTACGACTAACAGCAAACATTACAGCAGGCCATCTATTAATGCATCTAATCGGAGGAGCTACTCTAGTACTTATAGACATCAGCCCACCAACCGCTACAATTACATTTATTATTCTACTTCTACTTACAGTACTTGAATTTGCCGTAGCCTTAATTCAAGCCTATGTATTCACCCTTCTAGTAAGCCTGTACCTACATGATAACACATAATGACCCACCAAACCCATGCATACCATATAGTAAACCCAAGCCCATGACCACTAACAGGAGCCCTATCAGCTCTTCTACTTACATCCGGCTTAGTAATATGATTCCATTACAACTCCACAATTCTCCTATCATTAGGCCTCCTGACAAACATCCTAACTATATATCAATGATGACGAGATATCATCCGTGAAGGAACATACCAAGGCCACCACACCCCTATTGTACAAAAAGGCCTCCGATACGGAATAATCCTGTTTATTGTCTCCGAAGTATTCTTCTTTGCCGGATTTTTCTGAGCATTTTATCATTCCAGCCTAGTTCCTACCCACGACCTAGGCGGTTGCTGACCCCCAACAGGAATTACCCCTTTAAATCCCCTAGAAGTACCCCTTCTAAATACATCAGTCCTCTTAGCATCAGGAGTCTCAATTACATGAGCCCATCACAGCCTAATAGAAGGCAACCGAAACCATATAAACCAAGCCCTACTAATCACCATTCTCTTAGGATTATATTTCACTATCTTACAAGCCTCAGAGTATTTCGAAACATCATTTTCTATCTCAGACGGAATTTACGGCTCAACATTCTTCATAGCAACGGGATTTCATGGCCTCCACGTAATTATTGGCTCAACTTTCCTAATTGTCTGTCTACTACGACAACTAAAATTCCACTTCACATCAAAACATCATTTCGGATTTGAAGCCGCAGCATGATACTGACACTTCGTAGATGTAGTTTGACTATTCCTATACGTTTCTATCTATTGATGAGGATCCTACTCCCTTAGTATAAACAATACAACTGACTTCCAATCAGTTAATTCTGAAAAAACTCAGAAGAGAGTAATTAACCTACTTATTATCATCACAATTAACATCACCTTATCTTTTATCCTCATTTCAATTGCATTCTGATTGCCTCAAATAAACTTATACTCCGAAAAAGCAAACCCATATGAATGTGGCTTCGACCCAACAAGTTCTGCACGCCTTCCTTTTTCAATAAAATTTTTCTTAGTAGCCATTACATTTCTACTATTCGACCTAGAAATCGCCTTACTACTCCCCCTCCCATGAGCGATTCAAACAACCAATACTACTACAATAATAGCAACTGCCTTTATTCTAGTCACTATTTTAGCTCTTGGCCTAAGCTACGAATGAACACAAAAAGGACTAGAATGAACAGAATAATTGGTAATTAGTTTAAATAAAATTAATGATTTCGACTCATTAGATTATGATAATAATCATAATTACCAACAATGACATCTGCTTTCCTAAATTTAACTATAGCCTTTACATTATCTCTACTAGGTACTTTTATATTTCGCTCCCACTTAATATCTACTCTCCTCTGCCTAGAAGGAATAATACTATCACTATTTGTCATAACTTCAACATCCACATTAAACTCCAACTCCATAATCTCCATAACCATCCCAATTACCATTCTAGTTTTTGCAGCCTGCGAAGCAGCAGTAGGTTTAGCCTTACTAGTAAAAATTTCAAATACTTACGGAACAGACTACGTACAAAACCTCAACCTTCTACAATGTTAAAAATTATTTTCCCATCTATCATACTCCTCCCACTAACATGACTCTCAGCCAACAAAAAAATCTGAACCAATGTCACCTCCTACAGCTTTCTAGTGAGCCTATTAAGCTTATCACTCCTATGACAAAATGACGAAAATTACCTAAATTTCTCAGTTATATTCTCCTCCGATCCATTATCCACCCCACTAATCATTCTAACAACTTGACTCCTCCCACTAATAATGCTCGCTAGCCAAAATCACATAAAAAAAGAAAATATAATGCATCAAAAACTTTACATCTCAATACTTATTAGCCTCCAAATTTTACTCATCATAACATTCTCCGCAACAGAACTAATTTTATTTTATATCCTGTTCGAAGCCACTCTAATCCCAACACTAATTATCATTACACGATGAGGCAACCAAACAGAACGCTTAAATGCAGGAATTTATTTCCTATTTTATACACTAATTGGCTCCATCCCACTCTTAATTGCCCTCATTTCAATCCAAAACTCAATAGGAACACTCAACTTCCTAATCCTCTCCCTCACAACACACCCCCTACCCTCAACATGATCCAACACCATTCTATGACTAGCATGTATAATAGCATTTATAATCAAAATACCATTATACGGAGTCCATCTATGATTACCAAAAGCCCACGTAGAAGCTCCAATTGCAGGCTCTATAATTTTAGCAGCAATTCTCCTAAAGCTAGGGGGTTATGGGATAATACGAGTTTCCATCATTCTAGACCCCCTAACAAAATCTTTAGCCTACCCATTCATCATCCTCTCATTATGAGGCATAATTATAACTAGCTCAATCTGCCTACGCCAAACAGATCTAAAATCATTAATTGCTTACTCATCAGTAAGCCATATAGCCCTAGTCATCACAGCCATTATAATCCAGACACCATGAAGCTTCATGGGAGCTACAATACTAATAATCGCCCACGGCTTAACCTCCTCACTCTTATTCTGCCTAGCAAACACCAACTACGAACGAATTCACAGCCGAACTATAATTATAGCTCGAGGATTACAAATAATCTTTCCATTGATAGCAACATGATGACTATTAGCAAGCTTAGCCAACCTAGCACTACCACCCCTAATTAACCTCATAGGCGAGTTATTCATTGTTATAGCAACATTTTCCTGATCGAACCCCTCTATCATCCTTATAGCAACTAACATTGTCATCACAGGAATCTACTCAATATATATAATTATCACAACCCAACGAGGAAAACTAACCAGCCACATAAACAACCTCCAACCTTCCCACACACGAGAATTAACACTCATAGCTCTACACATTATTCCCCTCATACTATTAACAATCAACCCTAAACTCATCACAGGCCTAACAATATGTAGGTATAGTTTACAAAAAACATTAGACTGTGAATCTAACAACAGGAAATCAAATTCCTTATTTACCAAGAAAGTATGCAAGAACTGCTAATTCATGCACCCATACCTAAAACATATGGCTTTCTTACTTTTATAGGATAGAAGTAATCCATTGGTCTTAGGAACCAAAAACCTTGGTGCAACTCCAAATAAAAGTAATAAATATAATAACATCCTCAATCCTCATAATCTTGATTTTACTTACAACACCAATCATCATTTCCATAACCAACCTACCAAAACTTATTGACTTTCCGTCATATGCTACTTCATCAATTAAATTCTCATTCCTCCTTAGCCTCTTACCTTTACTACTATTCTTCCACCACAACACAGAATATATAATTACTAACTGACATTGACTAACTATTAATTCTATTAAACTTACTATAAGTTTCAAAATTGACTATTTCTCAATCCTATTCCTATCAGTAGCCCTATTCGTAACATGATCAATCATACAATTCTCTTCATGATATATACACTCTGATCCCCACATTAACCGATTCATTAAGTACTTAATAATATTCCTAATTACTATACTAATTCTAACCTCAGCTAACAATCTATTCCAACTCTTTATTGGATGAGAAGGAGTAGGAATTATATCCTTCTTATTAATCGGATGATGATATGGCCGTGCAGACGCCAACACAGCGGCCCTCCAAGCAATCCTCTACAACCGAGTCGGAGACATTGGTTTCATCCTAGCTATAACCTGATTCTGCCTAAACATAAACTCCTGAGAACTCCAACAAATTTTCTTAACCAATACCAACAATCTAGTCCCTCTCACAGGACTACTAATTGCAGCCACAGGAAAATCCGCCCAATTCGGACTTCATCCATGACTCCCATCAGCTATAGAAGGCCCAACTCCCGTCTCTGCCCTACTACACTCAAGCACAATAGTTGTGGCAGGGATCTTCCTAATAATCCGATTCCACCCCCTAACCTCAAACAATAGTACTATTATAACAGCCATACTATGTCTTGGTGCAATCACCACATTATTCACAGCAATCTGTGCTCTCACCCAAAACGACATCAAAAAAATTGTAGCTTTCTCAACATCCAGCCAACTAGGCCTTATAATAGTCACATTAGGGATTAACCAACCCTACCTTGCTTTCCTCCACATTTGCACCCATGCATTCTTCAAAGCCATATTATTCATATGCTCCGGATCAATCATCCATAGCCTCAACGATGAACAAGACATTCGAAAAATAGGCAATATAATAAAAGCAATACCATTCACATCATCTTGTCTCATTATCGGGAGCCTAGCCCTTACCGGAATACCTTTCCTCACAGGATTCTATTCAAAAGATCTCATCATCGAAGCCATCAACACGTGTAACACCAACGCCTGAGCCCTAATAATCACTTTAATCGCCACATCCATAACTGCTGTGTACAGTATACGCATCATCTACTTCGTCACCATGACAAAACCACGATACTCCCCACTAATTACTATTAATGAAAACAACCCAAACCTCATTAATCCAATCAAACGCCTAGCATTAGGAAGCATCCTAGCAGGCTTCCTTATCTCACTAAATATTCCTCCAACTAACATTCAAATTCTCACAATACCCTGACATTTAAAAATAACAGCCCTACTCATTACAATCCTAGGATTTGCCATTGCCCTAGAACTTAACAATTTAACACTAAATCTATCAATAAGCAAACCCACCAAACTATCATCATTCTCAACCTCCCTAGGCTACTACCCACCAATTATACACCGAATTATTCCTCAAAAAACTCTAAATTCTAGCTACAAATTATCCTTAAACCTACTAGACCTAATCTGACTAGAAAAGACAATCCCAAAATCAACCTCAATCACCCAAACCCAACTATCTAAAATAATATCCAACCAAAAAGGGCTAATCAAACTATATTTCCTATCATTTCTCATCACTATTTCACTAATTTTTATCTTACACACACTTAATCCCGAGTGATTTCAATAATAATAAAAATCCCCGCAAACAATGACCACCCAGCCACCACTATCATTCAAGTAGCACAACTATAAATAGCCGCAACCCCAATCCCCCCCTCCAACATAACCCCAACATCATCAATCTCATACATTAATCAATCGCCTAGACTATCAAAATCAACTAACTCCACCTTATTATTCAAACTAAACAAGTAGAACACTACCAACTCCATAAAAAGCCCTAAAACAAAAAAACTAAAAATAAACCAATTAGACCCTCAAGTCTCCGGGTACTCCTCAGTAGCCATAGCAGTTGTATACCCAAATACAACCAACATCCCCCCCAAATAAATTAAAAATACTATTAAACCTAAAAACGAACCCCCAAACCCTAAAACTATTAAGCACCCAATACATCCACTAACAATCAATCCAAGCCCACCATAAATAGGTGAAGGCTTCAACGCCAACCCTAGACAACCAGTCAAAAACAGTAAACTTAAAATAAACATATAATTTGTCATTATTTCTACACAGCATTTAACTGTGACTAATGACATGAAAAATCATCGTTGTAATTCAACTATAGAAACATCTAATGACAAACATCCGAAAATCTCACCCCCTATTCAAAATCATCAACCACTCCTTTATCGACCTCCCCGCCCCATCTAACATCTCATCATGATGAAACTTCGGTTCTCTACTAGGAGTATGCCTCATAGTACAAATCCTCACAGGCTTATTCCTAGCAATACACTACACGTCTGATACCATAACAGCATTTTCATCAGTCACCCACATCTGCCGAGACGTAAACTACGGCTGACTAATCCGATACCTACACGCCAACGGCGCCTCAATATTTTTCATCTGCCTATTCCTCCATGTGGGACGAGGACTATACTATGGATCCTACACTTTCCTAGAAACCTGAAACATTGGGATCATTCTACTATTTGCAGTCATAGCAACTGCATTCATGGGCTATGTACTCCCATGAGGACAAATATCATTCTGAGGAGCTACAGTAATTACAAACCTATTATCTGCTATCCCTTACATTGGGACTACCCTAGTCGAATGAATCTGAGGAGGCTTCTCAGTAGACAAAGCAACCCTAACACGCTTCTTCGCATTCCACTTCATCCTCCCATTCATTATCGCCGCCCTTGCAATTGTACATCTTCTTTTCCTCCACGAAACAGGATCAAATAACCCCACAGGATTAAACTCCGACGCAGACAAAATCCCATTCCATCCATATTATACAATTAAAGACCTCCTAGGTGTATTTATATTACTATTATTCCTAATAACCCTAGTACTATTCTTCCCAGACCTACTAGGAGACCCAGACAATTATACACCCGCTAACCCCCTCAACACCCCACCCCACATCAAACCAGAATGATATTTTCTCTTTGCCTACGCTATTCTACGCTCCATTCCCAACAAACTAGGAGGAGTCGTAGCCCTAATCTTATCAATCCTAATCTTAGCCTTCCTACCATTCCTGCATACTTCAAAACAACGCAGCTTAACATTCCGCCCAATCACCCAAATCCTTTACTGAATCCTAGTAGCCAACCTCCTAATCTTAACATGAATCGGAGGCCAACCAGTAGAACACCCATTTATCATTATTGGCCAACTAGCCTCCATCAGCTACTTTTCAATTATCCTCATTCTCATACCAATCTCTGGAATTGTTGAAGACAAAATGTTAAAATGAAATTAATGTCCCGATAGTATAAAAATTACTCTGGTCTTGTAAACCAAAAATGAAGAGTCAATCTTCTCAGGACAATCAAGAAGAAGGAACTACCTCCCCACCATCAACACCCAAAGCTGATATTCTATTTAAACTACTTCTTGTCAGTACATAAAATGATATAGGACATTAAAACATTTATGTATATCGTACATTAAATTATTTTCCCCAAGCATATAAGCATGTAATATATATTTAATGATTTAGGACATACATTTAAACTCAACTATAAATTCATAACAACATGTCTATTCTCGAATACATTAAAATAATGCTTATTAGACATATCTGTGTTATTAGACATGCACCATTAAGTCATAAACCTTTCTCTTCCATATGACTATCCCTGTCCCCAATTGGTCTCTATTTCTACCATCCTCCGTGAAATCAACAACCCGCCCACTCGTCCCCCTCTTCTCGCTCCGGGCCCATTCGTCCTGGGGGTGACTATACTGAAACTTTACCAGGCATCTGGTTCTTACTTCAGGGCCATCAATTGGTTTATCGTCCATACGTTCCCCTTAAATAAGACATCTCGATGGTAACGGGTCTAATCAGCCCATGATCAACATAACTGTGGTGATATACATTTGGTATTTTTTAATTTTCGGATGCCTTCCTCAACATAGCCGTCAAGGCATGAAGGTCAGCACAAAGTCCTGTGGAACCTTTTAGTTAAGGGTCATTTATCCTCATAGACAAAGCTCGAAAGACTATTTTATTCATGTTTGTAAGACATAAATATTTATAAATACTGAAAAATCTGTCAACAAACCCCCCCACCCCCTACACCTGAAACTTCAATGCCAAACCCCAAAAACATTAAAGCAAGAATTAAATAAAACAAAAAGCTACTTAATTCTTAAAAGGCTTCTCCATTCTAGTAGACCACAAAATTTTAACTTAAATCTTAGCATTGGTAAAATTTCCCGACACAAAATCTTTCCTTCTAACTAAACCCTCTTTACTTGCCTACCCTCAGAAAATTCCACATACACCAAA